TCCATATTTGTAGCAATGAAATACTAGTGTTCCTACCCCAAGTGATAGATGATTGATTACAAGATGGTATATATTCTTTATAAAGGACCAGAAATACCTTGCTTACGTATCATTGGGAAGTGCATTAACATAAATACGGCGGTAAGAAGAGGTAATACAAAAGTGTGTAAACTATAAAAACGAGTCAAAGTGGATTGTCCTACACTAGCACTTCCGCGTAATAACTCTACCAGAGGCGAGCCTATTACAGGAATAGCGTCTGGTACGCCTGTTACAATTTTTACTGCCCAATAACCAATTTGGTCCCGAGGTAAGGAATAACCAGTTACACCAAAAGATGCGGTCAATACACCCAAAACCACACCTGTAACCCAAGTCAATTCACGAGGTTTTTTAAAGCCGCCGGTGAGATACACGCGAAATACATGTAGGATCATCATTAGGACCATCATACTTGCCGACCATCGATGAACTGATCGGATTAACCAACCAAAATTAGCTTCAGTCATTATATATTGAACAGAAGCAAAGGCCTCCGTAACGGTCGGACGATAATAAAAAGTCATAGCAAACCCGGTAGCTACTTGTACTAAAAAACAAGTAAGCGTAATTCCCCCTAGACAATAAAATATGTTGACGTGAGGAGGAACATATTTACTAGTTATATCATCGGCAATTGCCTGAATCTCAAGACGTTCTTCGAACCAATCATAGATTTTATTGAGATAGGTAAATCAAGGGGACCCCCCCGGAGAACCGTATATGAAAATTTCATCTCGTACGGCTCAAACAGAAACACCCAAATACTAGTTCTAACGGATGTGTGTAATATAAAGTTTGAAATTTATTAATTCTATGATTTATGATTCAATTTTTTTTTGAAGATACTAAAGAATAAAAATCCGAAAGCTCTTCTTTGTGGTTATAATGCCAAAAAATCAAGTCGGCTCATTCGTCTATATATTGATCGTTATAGGCCTCTTGAATCTTCTATTTACCTATTTTCTTTGGTGTTATTTATGTGTAATGCGGCTTTACTGCTGTTTTCTTTATTATTGATAGGAATTCTCTTGTTAAGACCCTATGAATTGATTAAAACCTCAGATTCATACTAAAACCACGATGATTCAATAAAACCCTTTCAAACTAAGTCTAAGTCCCAAAATTCCCTGAGTAAGAACCATTGGATCATCACTTATTCAATGAATAGATATAATGACTAAAAATCCAAACCAAAGAAACCTTTGTTTTGTCCTTTGATCAAAATAAGCATAAACGAAAGTTTGAAAGAATAAAAATATTTCTATTTATAACTTCTAACTCTTTGAAAAAATTTTTTGAAGTCCGGACACGAGGTCTGACTATTAAGTATGAATCATAGTTCTAATAGTAATCTATTTCATATATTCCGTGCTCCAGATACTAGAATGAATATCCGACGAAGTAAAACCATCTCTATCAAGATGACAGACCCATTCTCTGTACTATCCATAGGATCATTTATACCAAGTCACACACTCATATTCCGGAAATACAGAAACAAAGAAATTCCACGGTCAAACTACCAAAATAGAATGGGATAAAAATCAGAAACCTAAACGCTTCACTTTGTATTGAAAAAGCCAGTTAATGGTTCTTGTGAATCTAATTCATTGAAATTCCATCCAGTAAAATGGAAGAATTATAAATCTCCAAAATAATAGATAGGAATATCGCGAATAGAGCCATTGCGAGACCCATCAAAGGAGTAGTTCCCCACCCAGGAGCTACTTTACCATATTCTGAATTCAATGGTTTCAATAAACTCCCCGCATTAGTTCGTTTTGGGCGGCCAGATCTAGAACTACCTTCAACGGTTTGTGTAGCCATAATATTTTATATTCAGTAAGATCTGTTGACTTTGTATACCATTCCGTTGTAAATAAATGATCTTATCATAGATCCATTGTGGTCTTAAAACTTTATAATGTCTTAAAACTATATAATCATGGAAACAGCAACCCTAGTTGCCATCTTTTTATCTGGTTTACTTGTAAGTTTTACTGGGTACGCCTTATATACTGCTTTTGGGCAACCCTCTCAACAACTAAGAGATCCATTCGAGGAACACGGGGACTAGTTGAAGTACGGATCCTCCCAATATTGGGAGGATCCGTACTTCAATTGAGATAATGACAAATCATTTCACCTTTTTAGTTGGAACTTTAGGCGGGTCTCGAAAAAAGATAGCGAAAAAAATTATTCCTAGAGTTGAGACTAAAAGGAATGTATAAACCAATGCTTCCATAGATTCGATCGTGGTTTACAATTATAGCTTCCATACCTGTTTATTTGGGATCGTCTCCCGGATAAATAAAGAACAAGAGTCAAAGAAAAGGCAGTGATTCAAATCAAGATTTATCTGGTACCCCATCTAAAAATCACAAAAATAAAATAAAAAAGAAAAGTAACAAGTAACAAAGCATATTGTATCAGACTACTTGTCTTCTTGTAGTTGGATCTCCAAGTTTTTGGAATGCTCCAAATTCCACTTGAGCATCTAAATCTGGATCAATACCAGCAAAAACATCTCGAAACAAGGTTCTAGCACCATGCCAAATGTGTCCGAAGAAGAAGAGCAAAGCAAACGAAGCATGTCCAAAAGTAAACCAACCCCGTGGACTGCTACGAAAAACACCATCGGATTTCAAAGTAGCACGATCTAATTCAAAAATCTCACCCAATTGAGCACGTCTAGCATATTTTTTCACAGTAGCGGGATCGCTATAACTGACTCCGTTGAGTTCGCCGCCATAGAACTCGACAGTTACACCTACTTGTTCGACACTATATTTAGATTCCGCCCTTCTAAAAGGAACATCGGCTCTAACAATTCCGTCTCCGTCTACCAAAACAACCGGAAATGTTTCAAAAAAAGTAGGCATACGACGTACAAAAAGTTCGCGCCCCTCTTTATCTCTAAAGATAGGATGTCCTAACCACCCAACAGCTATTCCATCCCCGTTGTCCATTGAGCCCGCTCTGAATAACCCCCCCTTTGCCGGATTATTGCCGATGTAATCATAAAAAGCTAGTTTTTCGGGAATTTTAGACCAAGCTTCAGATAAACTTTGATTTTCAGCCAACCCAGCACCAATTCTTCGATATATTTCTTGTTGGAAGTATCCTTGATCCCATTGATAACGAGTGGGACCAAATAATTCAATCGGGGTAGTTGCTGAACCATACCACATAGTTCCAGCAACTACAAAAGCGGCAAAAAAGACAGCAGCAATACTACTGGAAAGGACGGTTTCAATATTTCCCATACGTAATCCTTTGTATAGGCGTTGAGGTGGACGTACACTAAGATGGAATAGACCCGCCAATATGCCCAAGGTCCCTGCTGCAATATGATGAGAGGCTATTCCTCCCGGAACAAAAGGATCAAAACCCTCCACACCCCACGCTGGATTTACGGATTGTACCCTTCCAGTTAGTCCATAAGGATCGGACACCCATATTCCAGGACCATACAATCCTGTTACATGAAATGCACCAAAACCAAAGCAAGCCACCCCTGATAGAAATAAATGAATTCCAAAGATCTTAGGCAAATCCAAAGAGGGTTTTCCTGTACGTTCATCAGTAAATATTTCTAGATCCCAATACACCCAATGCCAGATAGCTGCCAAAAAGCACAAGCCCGAAAACACAATATGTGCCCCGGCCACACCTTCGTAACTCCAAATACCCGGATTCGTTACAGTACCCCCTGTGATACTCCAACCGCCCCATGAATTGGTTATTCCTAAACGAGTCATGAAGGGTATAACGAACATACCCTGTCTCCACATTGGATCAAGAACAGGATCAGAAGGATCAAAAACTGCTAATTCGTATAGAGCCATCGAACCGGCCCAACCAGCAACCAGAGCTGTATGCATTATATGGACAGAAATCAAACGACCGGGATCATTCAATACGACGGTATGAACACGATACCAAGGCAAACCCATGGAAATACCCCTTTATCAATGAAAAATAGACACAATGTAACTTTATTGCATTGGAAAAAACTATGCTGTGGACCCTCTTTTTAGTGGATTATCTTGGGGAAAGAATTAATATTTGTTTGATTTGTTTGATTCTTTTCAATTACTTTTAGTAATAATGAAACTATTTTGTTCGTAGGAACAAAAAGAAGCAGATCTATTCTACACCCGATAAGTACCAATACGCAATGGTAGGGGAGTTGATACCATTTTATATGAGTGAATGCATATATATATTTGTTCATCATTCAAAGGACTTATTTGTAATAATTTTCCTTTATTCATTTTGTCTTCTTTATCTTTTTTTATGAACTTAGTCAATCTATGGATAAAATATGATAAAGGCCAATATTAGTAGGACACTAAATCCATTGTTACGCTTTCACATCAAAGTGAGATATAGTACTTAATTTTTCTTTTATTTAATGCCTATTGGTGTTCCAAGAGTACCTTTTCGAAGTCCTGGAGAGGAAGATGCATTGTGGATTGACATATAGTGCGACTTGTCAGATATATTGGGTCATATGGTATTTCCCCATTCTCTTCCCCGATCGAGATATCCTCCCCTTCGCCCAAGAAAGATTGATTGAATTATCAAAAATTTGGAGCGTGAAGTTCAATTAGATCCATTTTTTCGGGAGGGTATACAGATTAATATTATCAATTAGAATAATTTATGGTTATCTTGGTTAGGCCAATAAAATGAAGTATCCAGGCTCCGTTTAGAAAAAAACCGGTAATAAATCTATTTATGATTACTATTTCTATCATATTCTATTTCTTTATATATTTATAATAGAAGTGATCTCAAACTGTTAATCAATCGAGTAATATGATGAATGCATTGAATATCTGTTGTAAGACATGAAATAAATTGTAAAAAGGAAGTCGTAGCAAAAGGACGTGGTATTGGGGCATTTGTCATATATGTGCAAATCCAAATCGGGCGGATCTTTACTCGGAGTAGAGCATAAACCTAAAAAAATTGAAGAAGCCCATTCAGGAACAAGAAAATTACATCGCGATTGAGATTGTATCTCGATGAAACAATACATCAATGAAAAGTTAGTTAGATAAATTTAGTAATTTTTTTTTTATAGATAAACAAAACAGGCCAAAACCCATCTTTTTTGAAAAATGAAAGAAAAGCCCCTTTTTATAAGTTAAAAGCCTGGTATGAAAAAAAAAAAAAAAAAAAATAAAAGAAAGCGCTAGAATCTACATCTACACATTGATTCTTTTTTTTTTTTCGTTATTTTTGTTGAACCGTATGCATCAAAAGATGCATGTACGGTTTCTAAGGGATACAACTTTATCCCAATCAACCGACTTTATCGAGAAAGATTACTTTTTTTAGGCCAAGGGGTTGATAGCGAGATCTCGAATCAACTTATTGGTCTTATGGTATATCTCAGTATAGAGGATGATACCAAAGATCTATATTTGTTTATAAATTCTCCTGGCGGATGGGTAATACCCGGAGTAGCTATTTATGATACTATGCAATTTGTGCGACCAGATATACAGACAATATGCATGGGATTAGCCGCTTCAATGGGATCTTTTATTCTGGTCGGAGGAGAAATTACCAAACGTCTAGCATTCCCTCACGCTTGGCGCCAATGAGTTTTTTATTTGATTTGAGAGAAAAAAGAAGACTATGCCTTCGCGCTATATGAAATATGAATATTAAGTAATAATAGCATGGCACTTCGAATTCGATATGATAAATTTTTTTAACCCTTAAATTATGTATCGAAAGAGTAGTATGAGATAAAAGGTATTTCCGATTTTATCTAATCTATCGGGAGGCCTATTTCAGCGTCACAAACTTTTTTGTTTTCACGCCGGGAGGCTCTTAACAATATTTAGGTTATGAAAGAATATGAAAATAAAAAAAATCTTGTTTTTTTATTTGAAAAAAAAAAAGAAACTTTGGGATTGCTAAATAACAGACGAAATAAATATATAAAGCAACGGAGCCATCATAGTATTTTTGAACTACTCCAAAAACAAAAAGAAGGGTGGTTATTGGATCATTTACCAACCCGAGTCTGATAGACCCTATATTTAATTTATTTGATATTTAAGTAAGGTAAAAACGAATTCCATTATAGAGCCGTATGCAATGCGTAAAAGATGCCTGTACGGTTGTTCAATTATATATTTTATTATTCTTTATCTCTTCACCTTATCATCATGCGAGATAGAATAAACATTTATTATGTTATATCATCAGGGTAATGATCCATCAACCTGCTAGTTCTTTTTATGAGGCACAGACGGGAGAATTTATCTTGGAAGCGGAAGAACTTTTGAAGCTGCGCGAAACCGTCACAAGGGTTTATGTACAAAGGACAGGCAAACCCTTATGGGTTGTATCCGAAGATATGGAAAGAGATGTTTTTATGTCAGCAACAGAAGCCCAAGCTCATGGAATTGTTGATCTTGTAGCGACTGAATAAAAAAGAAAAAATAACAAAAATTTCAGACGAATTGGTGATTTGAGATTTTATCTTCTTACCGGATTTAATATTCTATTCATTAATCTATTAATATAGAAATAAAATAATTCATAATCATCCGGTTAAGATCGATCTAAACCAGCCCATTATGTATATGATTCAATATGCCAACTATTAAACAACTTATTAGAAACACAAGACAGCCAATCAGAAATGTCACGAAATCCCCCGCTCTTGGGGGATGTCCTCAGCGACGAGGAACATGTACTAGGGTGTATGTGCGACTCGTTCAGATCATGGGCTAGGACAAAAGAAAGAAAACAATTGATCCAGTATCAACGATCAGTACCAGTGAATAGACTAGAATGGAAGAACTCCATTCAATATCTAAAAATCACAAAGATCTATCCTTCTATTGTGGTATCAAATGTATGGTTTCCGTTGGTGCAAATCCAATCAACTCCGTTTTAAATTTAAGATGAGAAAGAATTCTCCATTGATAGCAAATGATATCCATTAAGCAGGGGAAATACTATTTTAAAAAGCAGAAAAATTATGCCTTACTCTTGCAAGAACGGACTAACAGGGTCAGCTACTCAGCTAATCTTCATAATTAAATACCGTTACTGTATAAGTAGATCTCATTGTGAAAGACCTCGTACTGGATAATTATGGGTAGAGCCAAAGAGTGTGAACTGTACAAGTTAACAATAACATTGATTAAATGAAAGAAGGGCTCCGGTGTATAGAGAGGACCTCACCGTTTAAGAAGTAACCATAGAAACGATGGAACCCACTATATCCATTTATATTTACTACTTTTATGTGTTTTTGATACCTAATATCAATACAATTTTTTTCTAGGCATTTCACCTAGAAAAAAAAAAAAAAAAAAAATCGTGGTCGGGAAGGTTATAGTAGCAAAAGCCATTGGAATTTAAATTTTATACATTGGAAGAATCCGTTTTGTTATTAATAGACTAGGATACGGGAAGGGAATAACTGAAAGAAAGGAAATCGATTAGTTATTCATCAAAGTTTCATTTATTCAATGACCAGAATTAAACGAGGGTATATAGCTCGAAGACGTAGAACAAAAATTCGTTTATTTGCATCAACCTTTCGAGGGGCTCATTCAAGACTTACTCGTACTATTACTCAACAGAAAATAAGAGCTTTGGTTTCGGCTCATCGGGATAGAGGTAGACAAAAGAGAGATTTTCGTCGGTTGTGGATCACTCGGATAAATGCAGTAATTCGCGAGAATAAAGTATACTTCAGTTATAGTAAATTTATACACAATCTGTACAAGAGACAGTTACTTCTTAATCGTAAAATACTTGCACAAATAGCTATATTAAATAAGAGTTGTCTTTATATGATTTCCAATGAGATCATAAAATAAAGAGATTGGAAGGAATCCGTTGGAATAGTTTAAATGGAGTTCCCTGGAGAATGAACTCTGGGAAGGTAGAGTAGAAATTAGTATGATAAAATATGATAAAGTCATCAAAATGAAGAAAGCTGTTAAATAAAAAATATTTATTCCTCTTCTCCCATTTTTTTTCTTACGACAGGACATTTCGATTTTACGATTTTTCGAACAAAAAAAAAACGTCAATCCGCATTTGAGTTTGGATTGGAATTTTATTTTGATTCAATTCAATTGAAGAGTCAACCTATTTTTTTTCTGGTTCTAAGACCAGCAGCTCTAGCGGTTGACTCGCTTCTTTCAAATTGTTTCTCATTATTAAGAAAAGGTAACGGAGATAAAATACGAGCTTGTTTTATAGCAATAGTAATTAATCGTTGTTGTTTTAAGGTCAATCTATTCACCCGTCTAGATAATATTTTTCCTTGTTCGCTAATAAATCGACTAATTAAACTCATGTTTCTATAATCAATTCGATCCCCCGATTGGATCGGAGGCAAACGCCTACGAAAAGATCGCTTAGATTTAAGAAAGATTCGCTTGGATTTATCCATGGTTTGTTTATTCCTTATCCTGAAAATCCCAATCCTATTTCTTAATTCTACATCATCTTTGATCCGATCGAAATAGGATTCGGTTTGTTTATATTTATTTGTTTATATTTAAATATATTTAAATAAATTAAAATAAATATATTTAAAAAATATATTTAAATAAATTAAAAAATAAATTAAAATAAATTATATATATATATATTGTTATATATAATATGTAATTTGTCATCTTCCTTGGAAGACTGACACACGAGCGATCGGTTCGATCTATTTCTTTATCTCCCCATGAATCGTATGTTTGTAACAACAGGGACAGAATTTTCTCAATTCCAATCGACTAGGCGTATTGTGTCGATTCTTTTGAGTAATATATCTGGAAATGCCCATTGATTCCTTATTAACACGATTTCGAACACAACTGGTACATTCCAAAATAACCGTTACTCGGACATCTTTACCCTTAGCCATGAACCTCCTTTGGTTTTTGATTCACTCAATTCTTTAATTTTCCGACCCGAAGCAAGGAAGAAGAAAGGACACAAAAATAGAAGCAGGTAACTTGAAATCAAATTATGAAAGAAATATTTTGTTGCAATCAATATAGTAATAAATAATAAGTAATATAATGATTTCTAACTATATTTATAATTTTTAATTGCCGTACAGTATTTCATTTTCAGTTAAGTATCTTGTATGATATTGTTGCCCCAACCACCGCATTTCCATTCTATTATTAATTTAATTTGAGCCTGAGCCCGAGTTCATAGTTTCACTGAGGGTGAAACCGCTTTTTCTTTGTTTTTTTTTTTTTTTTTAGAAAGAATAAGTAAAAAAAGAAAAAAAGAAAAAACAAAGAAAAAAAGAAGGGAGGGGTAGGGATTAGTTACAGATATTTGATTGTATCTCTAATCTTCTTCCCCCTTCCCATATCAATAGCTAGAATGAAAAAAAGGGGAATATCAACGCATCCGGAAAAAAACGATTGATCTCTATCAATAAACCTGCTAAAGACCCGAACCATAGAGTACTTACTACCGGTGCCACGGAGAGATATGTTTTTAGATCTCGCATTTTAAAAACTCCTCTTTCTGTATTCGTTATTGTAATTTTATTGTAATTTGTAATACATAATGGTAATACATATATGACCGGATGTGTATATGTAGTTAATGACTTACCACTTGTACGCGGAGTTCCTAATTCAAATTGAAATGTACAAAATAGATATTTATTAAAAGAAAAAAATACGTCCATTTCCGCCTTAAATTCCTAAAAAATATTAATTTTTTGTGGTAGATTTCATATTTATTTCATACTTTATATAAGTCTTTTACCATATTATATGTTTGTTATATGATATATGAGACCAAAAGGAAGAAGGAAGAAATGATAAGATAGTTTGTGTATATCAATGTAGGAAATAAAGATGTGGAAAACAAGACAGGGATTCTCTACAATGACACTGTAGACCAATTGAAAGGGATGTAGCGCAGTTTGGTAGCGCGTTTGTTTTGG